TATTGGGAGAACCCAAGTACTCTCTTGCGAATCCATGAAACAACTCTCAGAAATATTTTTCCCTTTTGGAAGATACAGGGGCGAAACAATCAACCTATTGATATTGCAAGACCAAAAAGATTCTTCCAATGTCTCATTTCTGGGTCCAATGGAATTCATAGGTATAGGAAGAAGCCCCATCAAATAGAGATTTTTTCTTTCGACAATCTTTCGATTGTTAATACGAGATATAAGGACCGCTACTACAAGCAGTATTATACCTTTGATCGTGAAATATCGATTGCTTCTTGAACCCTGTGAATCACGTGAAAGTAGGATACTCCAAATTCGGGGGTCAAAGAGTTTCATAAAACGTTCTTGGTGGAAAAGAATGTGAGTGAAAGATCCCACTGAATCGAATTTGGTCCATGAATCTAAGAAATAGTGAGAATTCTTGATCTCTCTCAATATCTCTCTCAATTCGAAGATCCAGGATTTGAATTGATGTCCTCTCATTGATTCCTCCTAAAGATTTCATTTCAATTGGAATTTGGTTATTTACGATGTACGATGATCCCTGTTAAGCATCCATGGCTGAATGGTTAAAGCGCCCAACTCATAATTGGCAAATTCGTAGGTTCAATTCCTGCTGGATGCACGCCAATGGGAACGTTCAATAAGTCTATTAGAATTGGCTCTGTATCAATGGAATCTCATCATCCATACATACCGAATTGGTATGGTATATTCATACCATAACATATGAACAGTAAGAACTAGAATTCTTATTGATACTGGAACTCATAGGGAATAAAATGGATTTATGGATGGAATCAAATATGCAGTATTTACAGAAAAAAGTATTCGGTTATTGGGGAACAATCAATATACTTCTAATGTCGAATCAGGATCAACTAGGACAGAAATAAAGCATTGGGTCGAACTCTTCTTTGGCGTCAAGGTAATAGCTATAAATAGTCATCGAGTCCCGGGAAAGGGTAGAAGAATGGGACCTATTATGGGACATACAATGCATTACAAACGTATGATCATTACGCTTCAACCAGGTTATTCTATTCCACCTCTTATAGAGAAAAGAACTTAAAGCAAAATACTTAATAACACGGCGATACATTTATACAAAACTTCTACCCCGAGCACACGCAATGGAGCCATAGACAGTCAAGTAAAATCCAATCCACGAAATAATTTGATCCATGGACAGCGTCGTTGTAGTAAAGGTCGTAATGCCAGAGGAATCATTACCGCAGGGCATAGAGGGGGAGGTCATAAGCGTCTATACCGTAAAATAGATTTTCGACGGAATGATAAAGACATATCTGGTAGAATCGTAACCATAGAATACGACCCTAATCGAAATGCACACATTTGTCTCATACACTATGGGGATGGTGAGAAGAGATATATTTTACATCCCAGAGGGGCTATAATTGGAGATACCATTGTTTCTGGTACAGAAGTTCCTATATCAATGGGAAATGCCCTACCTTTGAGTGCGGTTTGAACTATTGATTTACGTAATTGGAAGTAACCAATTAGGTTTACGACGAAACCTAGAAATCGATCACTGATCCAATTTGAGTACCTCTACGGGAGAAACCTCAGCAGAAAACTGTTGAGTAACGGCAGCAAGTGATTGAGTTCAGTAGTTCCTCATAGAAAATTATTGACTCTAGAGATATGGTAATATGGAGAAGACAAAAAAAAATTGTTTGAAGCACGCACAGAACCGGAGAGCGCCCCTTGTTTCAAAGAGAGGAGGCCGGGTTATTCACATTTAATTTGATGGTCAGAGGCGAATTAAAAGCTAAGCAGTGGTAATTATAAAGATCCCCCGGGGAAAAATAGAGATGTCTCCTACGTTACCCGTAATATGTGGAATGGAAGTATTGACGTAATTTCATAGAGTCATTCGGTCTGAATGCTACATGAAGAACATAAGCCAGATGACGGAACGGGGAGACCTAGGATGTAGAAGATCATAACATGAGTGATTCGGCAGATTTGGATTCCTATATATCCACTCATGTGATACTTCATCATACGATTCATATAAGATCCATCTGTCTAGATATCATCATATACATCTAGAAAGCCGTATGCTTTGGAAGAAGCTTGTACAGTTTGGGAAGGGGTTTTTATTGATAAAAAAGAAGAATCTACTTCAACCGATATGCCCTTAGGCACGGCCATACATAACATAGAAATCACACTTGGAAAGGGTGGACAATTAGCTAGAGCGGCAGGTGCTGTAGCGAAACTGATTGCAAAAGAGGGTAAATCGGCCACATTAAGATTACCATCTGGGGAGGTCCGTTTGATATCCAAAAATTGCTTAGCAACAGTCGGACAAGTGGGTAATGTTGGGGTGAACCAAAAAAGTTTGGGTAGAGCCGGATCTAAGCGTTGGCTAGGTAAGCGTCCTGTAGTAAGAGGAGTAGTTATGAACCCTGTAGACCATCCCCATGGGGGCGGTGAAGGGAGAGCTCCGATTGGTAGAAAAAAACCCACAACTCCTTGGGGTTATCCTGCGCTTGGAAGAAGAAGTAGGAAAAGGAAAAAATATAGTGATAGTTTTATTCTTCGTCGCCGTAAATAAATAAGAATATAGAAAACTGAATTTTTAGAATTTGAAATAATGTGATGGGCGAACGACGGGAATTGAACCCGCGCGTGGTGGATTCACAATCCACTGCCTTGATCCACTTGGCTACATCCGCCCCTTATCTAGCTAAAGGATTTTAGCTTTTTTCTTTTTCCATTCATCATTATTGTATTTATTCTTACCTTCATACTTAGATCGATATATTGGGCATAGAATGCCCATTTCAAAAATGTAATGTAATAAAGGAGTAATCCCCTGTGACACGTTCAATAAAAAAAAATCCTTTTGTAGCTAATCATTTATGGGCAAAAATTGAAAAACTAAACATAAGGGAGGAGAAAGAAATAATAGTAACTTGGTCTAGGGCATCTACCATTATACCCACAATGATTGGCCATACAATTGCTATTCATAATGGAAAGGGGCATTTACCTATTTATATAACAGATCGTATGGTGGGTCATAAATTGGGAGAATTCGTGCCTACTCTAACTTTCGCAAGACATGAAAAAACCGATAATAAATCTCGTCGTTAATTTTTTCATTTTTTTTATTTAATTAAAATTTATAAAAAATAATTAAAAAGATAAGATTTTAATTAAAAATAAAAATATAATATTTTAATTTTATAAGTAAAATTAGGCAGTTTTTATTCATTTTAGTGGGGATAACCTTATGATAAATAGAAAGAACTCGCGTTGGAGTACAGAAATTAAAGCTTTAGCTCAACATAAACATATATGTATGTCGGTTTTCAAAGCACGAAGAGTAATTGATCAGATTCGTGGACGCTCCTATGAAGAAGCACTTATGATACTAGAACTTATGCCTTATCGAGCATCTTATCCCATTTTGAAATTAGTTTTTTCCGCGGCAGCAAATGCTAGTAATAACATGGGCTTAAACAAAGCTTATTTATTTATTAGTAAAGCTGAAGTTAACACAGGTACTATTGTGAAAAAATTAAGACCCCGGGCTCGAGGACGTAGTTATCCGATAAAAAGACCTACTTGTCATATAACAATTATATTGAGGGATAAAACTAAATTATTTAAAGATGAATCTTAACTTTCGATTCATCTTTCGAAAAATATATATATGGAAAGATAATCTAATAGAAAAATATGGGACAAAAAATAAATCCACTTGGTTTCAGACTTGGTACAACCCAAAGTCATCATTCCTTTTGGTTCGCACAACCACAAAATTATTCCGCGGGTATACAGGAAGATGAAAAAATACGGAATTGTATCAAGGATTATGTACAAAAAAATAAGAGAACGTCCTCAGGTTTCGAAGGAATAGCACGTATACAAATAAAAAAAAGAATCGATTTGATCCAAGTCATAATCCATATTGGATTCCCTAATTTATTAATAGAGGGCCGAACACGAGGAATCGAAGAATTACAGATGAATGTACAAAAGGAGTTTCATTCTGTGAACCGTAGACTCAACATTGCTATAACAAGAGTTGAAAAACCTTATGGACAACCTAATATTCTTGCGGAATATATAGCTTTACAATTAAAAAATAGAGTTTCATTTCGAAAAGCAATGAAAAAAGCTATTGAATTAACTGAACAAACGGATACAAAAGGAATTCAAGTACAAATTGCCGGGCGTATCGACGGAAAAGAAATTGCACGTGTCGAATGGATCAGAGAGGGTAGGGTTCCTCTACAAACAATTCGTGCTAAAATTGATCATTGTTCCTATACAACTCGAACTATCTATGGAGTATTAGGCATAAAAATTTGGATATTTGTAGACGAGAAATAATGGACCTTTATTTGTCTTGCCGTTCTGTCCAGTGATAGAACAAAAAAAAAGAAAAAAATGACAAATTTGATTTTTTATTCCATTAACATTAAATCAAACAAAACTGAGCAATTCAAATTCTATAAGGTTGAATAAAAATTAGATTGATCATTTAAGAGAATTGCTATGCTTAGTGTGTGACTCGTTAGTTTTTTTGTTAGTTTATAGTATAGTTGGAATTCAAAAAATTTGACCGACCCTCACTATGAGCTTACTAACTATATAAACTAAATAACCAACTTATGGCTTCGTTTCATATTGTCGAGATTCCAAGAAACAGTCACTATATGACTAGATCGATCATATAGTTGTAGCAACTGAAATTTTTTCATAAAAATTTTAAATCTTATTATAGGTTGCGAAACAAAAATAAAGGGATGTGGATAAATGGAAGGATGATAGTAAAGAAAGAACACAAAGTATCCATGATATATGATTCCAATATGTATGGTTTATGAATTATCTCACAAAAGGCAATGTGATAAAGCATCAATACTGATATAATATCAATAATTTAAAGATAACGAGCCTCGGGTTAATATAAACTAAGAAAATTAACTCAGGAACAAATTTTGTTGGGGTTCCATTGCGGAGTTCGGGCCTAACCATTAACGAAGAGGCTATGGGAACGACAGAACCCATGATTGCATAGGATTTCATGAAAACAAACGAATCCTAATGATTCATTGGGTGGGATGGCGGAACGAACCAAGAACAAATTGATTTATTCTAAAAGTAACAAGGTCTTGACCCTACGAATGTAGCACGAAAGAGTCAATATTCGCCCGCGAAACCCTTAGTTTTTAGTTATTGAATTACATACAATCTACATTTTGTTTTAGCGCGATTCGATACAAAATAAATAATGTTGATCTGGTATATAAAGCTTACTCTTAACTATATAACATAACAATACTAAACTATCCTAGAATAACAAAATCAAATAATATAACAAAACAAAATAACATAATAAATTCCATTACATTACTAAGTGTATTGTGTATCATTTATTAATATTAAATATATGTGTATCCGTAGTAATATTAATGAATTTAAATATATGTGTATCCGTAGTAATATTAATGAATCATTTCATTCGCGAGGAGCCGGATGAAAAGAAACTCTCATGTCCGGTTCTGCAGTAGAGATGGAATTTAATTAAGAAAGAACCATCAACTATAACCCCAAAAGAACAAAATTTCGTAAACAACATAGAGGAAGAATGAAAGGAATATCTTGTCGAGGCAATCGTATTTGTTTCGGCGGATACGCTCTTCAAGCACTTGAACCCGCTTGGATCACGGCTAGACAGATGGAAGCAGGACGAAGAGCAATGACACGATATGCGCGTCGTGGCGGAAAAATATGGGTACGTATATTTCCCGACAAACCTGTTACAGTAAGACCCGCAGAAACACGTATGGGTTCGGGGAAGGGGGCCCCCGAATATTGGGTATCCGTTGTTAAACCGGGTCGAATACTTTATGAAATGGGCGGAGTATCAGAAACTGTAGCCAGAGCAGCTATTAAAATAGCTGCGCGCAAGATGCCTATACGAACTCAATTCGTTATTGAGGGATAGGGATGCAGAAATTAAAAGATAAGGTGATGATGAAAAATAGAAGTTTATTTTTTTATAGACAGACAATATTTCTTTTTATTTCTTTTTTATCCTTTGCAGCAAAATAACAGATTAAAATAAAAATGATATGATTCAACCTCAGACCCTTTTGAATGTAGCGGATAATAGTGGAGCTCGAAAATTGATGTGTATTCGAGTCCTAGGAGCTGGTAACCAACGATATGCTCATATTGGTGACGTTGTTGTTGCCGTAATCAAAGAAGCAGTACCAAATATGCCTCTAGAAAGATCAGAAGTTATTAGGGCTGTAATTGTGCGTACATGTAAAGAACTCAAACGTGACAACGGCATGATAATACGATATGATGACAATGCCGCAGTTGTTATTGATCAAGAAGGAAATCCAAAAGGAACTCGAGTTTTTGGTGCGATCGCTCGGGAATTGAGACAGTTGAATTTTACTAAAATAGTTTCATTAGCTCCCGAGGTATTATAAATACTAGTAGTATATTAAATATACTATGATATAGCGAGGTATCTGGAATGGGTCAAGTCAATTAGTAGATTGTGTATCACGCATATACTTTTAATTAATTTAATTAATATAAATAAATTTAATTATTTTTTATTAAAATAATAAATAAACATGTTTATTATATAAAAATTAGGGGGTACCAATAATTATAGTTCGCCATGGGTAAGGATACTATTGCCGATATAATAACTTCTATAAGAAATGCTGACATGGATAAAAAAAGAACGGTTCGAATAGCATCTACTAATATTACCGAAAACATTGTAAAAATACTTCTACGAGAGGGTTTTATCGAAAACGTTCGTAAACATCAGGAAAGTAACAAATGTTTCTTGGTTTTAACCCTACGACATAGACGGAATCGAAAGGGAATATATAGAACTATTTTAAAACGTATCAGCCGACCCGGTCTACGAATCTATTCCAACTATCAACAAATTCCTAAGATTTTAGGTGGAATGGGAATTGTAATTCTTTCGACTTCTCGAGGTATAATGACAGATCGAGAAGCTCGACTAGAAAAAATCGGGGGAGAAATTTTGTGTTATATATGGTGATCTTATACCCCTTCCTCCTGTTATCTTAATTTTATCTCTAACTTCCCTTGTTGGAAAAAGAGAGTAAAAATAAATTATATAATCCTTTCTCCATTAGTTGATACTTCAAGAGGCTTACCTCGAATAAAAGACTAAAATTAATTCATGAAGGTTTAATTATTGAATCGCTTCCCAACGGTATGTTCCGGATCCTTTTAGATAATGAAGATCTAATTCTAGGTTATGTTTCAGGGAGGATACGGCACAGTTTTATATAGATACTACCATGAGATAGAGTCAAAATTGAAATAAGTGGTTATGATTCAACCAAGGGACGTAGAATTTTATAGAATTCACAAATTCGAACTATTAGGTGATTTTTTAAACATTCCTTTCATAGGGATACAATTTGAAGTTAAAAAAATGAAGAAACTTATTTTTTTCAAGGATGTAGATTCAGAATTAAGGTAAGGAATGAGAAATATGAAAATAAGGGCTTCCGTTCGTAAAATTTGTGAAAAATGTCGACTTATCCGTAGGCGTGGACGGATTATAGTGATTTGTTCCAATCCGAGACATAAACAGAGACAAGGGTAATCTTTCTAAACTAAATAAAGAATTTTCTAAAAGAAAAAGAAGGACCCGTGTAAAAGAATCTGTTTTAACATGAAATGGATATCTCCGTATCTTTCCGTATATTTCTGACTCATATTTATGAGATGATAAAATATGACAAAACCTATACCAAGAATTGGTTCGCGTAAGAATGGGCGTATTAGTTCACGCAAGAATGGACGTAGAATACCAAAAGGTGTTATTCATGTTCAAGCAAGTTTCAACAATACCATTGTAACTGTTACAGATGTACGAGGACGAGTAGTTTCTTGGGCCTCCGCGGGTACTTCTGGATTCAAAGGCACAAAACGAGGGACACCCTATGCTGCTCAAGCGGCAGCCATAAATGCTATTCGTACGGTGGTTGATCAGGGCATGCAACGAGCAGAAGTTATGATAAAAGGCCCCGGTCTCGGAAGAGATGCAGCATTACGAGCCATCCGTAGAAGTGGTCTACTATTAAGTTTCGTGCGCGATGTAACACCTATGCCACATAATGGATGTCGACCCCCTAAAAAAAGACGTGTGTAGAAATAAGAATTAAATGGATTTCAAGAGAAATAAATGATTCAATGATCTGATTAAATAACAATATTTAGTATGGTTCGAGAGGGAGTAGGAGGGTCCACTCGAACATTACAGTGGAAGTGTGTTGAATCAAAAATAGATAGTAAGCGTCTTTATTATGGTCGTTTCATTCTGTCCCCACTTATGAAAGGTCAAGCCGATACCATAGGTATTGCCATGCGAAGGGCTTTACTTGGAGAAATAGAAGGAACATGTATCACACGCGCAAAATCTGAGAAGGTACCACATGAATATTCTACAATAGTAGGTATTAAAGAATCAGTCCACGAAATATTAATAAATTTGAAAGAAATTGTATTGAGAAGTACTCTATATGGAGTTAGAGACGCATCTATTTGCGTCAGAGGTCCTAGACACGTAACCGCTCAAGATATCATCTCACCACCTTCTGTGGAAATAGTGGACACGACACAGCATATAGCTAACCTGACGGAACCAATTGATTTGTGTATTGAATTACAAATCAATAGGGATCGCGGATATCGTATGAAACCCACAAATAACTCTCAAGATGGAAGTTACCCTATAGATGCCATATTCATGCCTATTCGAAATGCAAATCATAGTATTCATTCTTATGGGGATGGAAATGAAAAACAAGAGATACTTTTTCTAGAAATATGGACAAACGGGAGTTTAACTCCTAAGGAAGCACTTTATGAAGCTTCTCGTAATTTGATTGATTTATTTATTCCTTTTCTACATGCGGAGGAAGAGGGCATTAATTTCACGGAAAATAAAAACAGGTTTACTCTATCCCCTTTTACCTTTCAAGATAGATTAAGTAATTTAAAGAAAAACAAAAAAATAATTCCATTGAAATTTATTTTTATTGACCAGTTAGAATTGCCTTCCAGGACCTACAATTGTCTCAAAAGATCCAATATACATACATTATTGGACCTTTTGAGTAATAGTAATAGTCAAGAAGACCTTATGAGAATTGAATATTTTCGCATAGAAGATGTAAAACAGATATTGGACACCCTACCAGAAGCATTTCATAATCGATTTACCTAATAAAAAATTTTCATTTTAAATCCATTCTATAATAATATATATATAAATGATATATTATTATTATAGAATGAATTTAGTTTTTAATCTTCAGCACGATCCGTACTCAGCTCAAAATGGAATATAATCAAATTAATGTATCTAAAGTCTTGCTTCAAAGTAAATCTTCCTTAGATACTTAATACTTATGTACGGTATTTCAAAGTTTAATTGATTTGAATTTGAAAAAGACCTAAAGTGAGGGATTTATCAATAGGTAATGTTGCTCCAATACCTAACCAAAGAGCTACTACGGTACCGATAAAAAAGACTGTTGTAGCTACTGGGCGACGAAATGGATTTTGGAATTTATTAACATTCTCCAAAAAGGGTACTGTCAATAATCCTGTTGGTACTGAAACCATTAAAAGAACACCCAATAACTTATTGGGTACTGTACGGAGTATTTGAAATACGGGAAAGAAGTACCATTCAGGTAATATTTCCAAAGGAGTCGCAAATGGATCCGCCGGTTCACCAATCATTGACGGTTCTAGAACCGCTAAGCCCACGTTACACGCAATAGTACCTAGAATTACTACCGGAAAAATATATAAAAGATCATTGGGCCATGCGGGTTCTCCATAATAATTATGCCCCATCCCTTTAGCCAATTTAGCTCTTAATACAGGATCATTCAAATCAGGTTTTTTTGTTATTGGGATAGGTGAATTCTTAATTCTTATGGATCCATCCCCCGAAGGAACCGGACATGATAATTTTTAATCATCCGGCTCGAGCAAGAATCAAAGGAATAATAGAAATAGATCCGTATCAAATCTATATTTCATACATATCCGTGCTATATATTAATATATAATAACTCGATGTAAGATAAGAAATGCCCGATTCAATTTTCCGAAGTTGCAATTATTCATTGAAAAGAATTAAGTTCTTACAGATAAATGCTCAATATCCAAGTAGGCTTACAAATTTGATCATGATCAAGTGCTTTTTGGATTGTCTCATGTCTTTTGATTGTTATTTATCCCCGCAACATTTTGATTTTATTACATACAAACAAAGTATTTACTTGTTACTAATAAAGTCTAGCCTCTGTTCTTCCTTAGATCCCTTATTTCACTCCGATAGTATCATAGATCTGGATCAATGCATAGGAAATGAATGCATTTCTATACTATAAATAAAATTAAAATAAGTAAGTGGAATAGATACAACATTAGGTCGTGCCACATTGTTTATTCTATGGGATCTTGCGGAGCCTACTCATACATGATCGGGTATGATCATAGAAAAAATTCTCCTCAAGTGAACCGGCATATCCCTACTATGTAGGGGGACTTACGTGGTGGTTGGATGCGGAGACACATTTTATTTGGTTGTAAATTCCAACGTGGCAGATCAAATCATATATCTGCATGGCCCAATCAATAGTTCAAGTCACACACTCCCATAATCCATCTTCTCTTCAGAGAATCCACTTCAACTATTGGTATCAAATAAGAAATACAATACTTCAGAGTTGAAGAGAGGTATCCAACCAAATAACATGTCTTATTTTTCAATAATCCATATTTGTAGCAATGAAATACAAGACTATTTTTTCTTCCTCCCCGAAATGATATATAATCAATTACAAATATATATATGATATATTTTCTCTATAAAGGACCTGAAATACCTTGCTTACGTATCATTGGGAAGTGCATTAACATAAATACGGCAGTAAGAAGAGGCAATACAAAAGTGTGTAAACTATAAAAACGGGTCAAAGTGGATTGGCCCACACTAGCACTTCCGCGTAATAGCTCTACCAAAGGTAATCCTATTACGGGAATCGCTTCAGGTACGCCTGTCACAATTTTTACTGCCCAATAACCAATTTGGTCCCGAGGTAAAGAATAACCAGTTACACCAAAAGACGCAGTCAATACGGCCAGAATCACACCTGTAACCCAAGTTAATTCGCGAGGTTTTTTAAATCCCCCTGTGAGATACACACGAAATACGTGCAAGATCATCATTAGAACCATCATACTTGCTGACCATCGATGAACTGATCGGATTAACCAACCAAAGTTAGCCTCAGTCATTATGTATTGAACAGAGGAAAAAGCCTCTGTAACGGTTGGACGATAGTAAAAAGTCATAGCAAAACCTGTGGCTACTTGTACTAAAAAACAAGTAAGTGTGATCCCCCCTAGACAATAAAATATGTTGACATGAGGAGGAACATATTTACTAGTTATATCATCTGCAATCGCCTGAATCTCGAGACGTTCTTCGAACCAATCATATACTTTATTAGGATAGGTAACCAAAAAATAGACCCCCCTTGAGAACCGTATATGAGAATTTAACCTCGTACGGCTCAAGCAGAAACAACACAAATCAAATACGGATTTTAACGGATATGTAATAGAAAGTTCAAATTCAAATTAGCCACTTGATTCAATTTGCCCCAAAAATACCAAATAACAAAAATCCGGAATCTCTTCTTTGTGATGATAATGCCAAAACAAAAATATCAAGTTGGCTCCCTCGTTCGTCTTTTTCTTTATGTTAATTGTTAAAATAAAGGCCTCTTGAATCTTCTCTTTCCTATTATTTTTTATTTGTTCTTTTTTGTGTAATAATACAGATTGACTCTTGTTTTACTAGTTATTGATAGGAATTCCCTTGTTGAGACCCTGTCAATCAATTGACACCTCAGATTCATACTAGAACCACGATGATTTAATAAAGCCCACGCTAAACGCAAAGGTTCTGTGAGTTAAGAACCATTTGATCATCACTTATCCAATTTCAATGAATGGATGTTATTAATAATTCAAAAAATATAAAGAAATGGGTGTCCGTTGACCTAATTTAGTCTGAAGGAAGAAAAAGCGTTTAATTTATAAAATACCTATTTGCATTTTTTTTTTTGAGTCCGGTCGCGAGGTCTGACTGAATAGTAAGTATGAATCATAGTTCAAATATTTCTTTTCTTGATCTATTCTACAATATTCATATTCCGTGCTCCAGATACTAGAATAAATATCCGACGAGGTAGAATCATCTTGATAGAGATGACAGACTATTCTCTGTATTATCAATAGGATCAATTATAACAAGTCACACACTCATATTCCGGAAATACCGAAACAAAAAAATTCCACGGTCGAACTACCAGAATGAGAAATCTGAGTCTTAAGTGCGTTTTTATTTTTTTATTAAAAAACTAGAACTAGGACTTTATAGTCCTTAGGAACCTAATTCATTGAAATTCCATCCAATAAAACGGATGAATTATAAATTTCCAAAATGATAGATAGAAATATTGCAAACAGAGCCATTGCGACCCCCATAAGTGGTGTAGTCCCCCAGCCCGGAGCTACTTTACCATATTCCGAATTCAATGGTTTCAATAAACTTCCTATAGTAGTTTGTCTTGGCCTAGATTTAGAACTATCCTCAACGGTTTGTGTAGCCATAAATCTTATTTAATGATTGGTTAAGATCTGTTGACTTTGTATACCATTTGGTTGTAGTTGTAAATAAACGATCTTATCGTAGATCCATTGTGATCCTTAAATTATCTAGAAATGGAAACAGCAACCCTAGTCGCCATCTTCATATCTGGTTTACTTGTAAGCTTTACTGGGTACGCCTTATATACCGCTTTTGGGCAACCCTCTCAACAATTAAGAGATCCATTCGAAGAACACGGGGACTAATTGAAGTAATGAGCCTACCAATGGTAGGCTCGTTACTTCAAATTAAGATGATCAAAAATCATTTTTTAGTCGGAACCTTAGGTGGTTCTCGAAAAAAGATAGCGAAAAAAATTATCCCTAAAGTCGAGACTAAGAGAAATGTATAAACCAATGCTTCCATAGATTTGATCGTGGTTTACAATTATAGCTTCCACAACTATTCATTTTGGATCATTTACTATAGTAAAGAAAGGGAAAGAATTAAAGATGGCGATTCAATCAAGTCACGATTTTTCTGGTACCTTATGTCATCAAAATGTCATCAAATAAAAAAAGTGGAGACGAAAGATACCAGAGTAATATTCTATCAGACTACTTGTCTTCTTGTAGTTGGATCTCCAAGCTTTTGGAATGCTCCAAATTCTACTTGAGAATCCAAATCTGGATCAATACCAGCAAAAACATCTCTAAACAAGGTTCTAGCGCCATGCCAAATGTGTCCGAAAAAGAAGAGCAAAGCAAATGTAGCATGCCCAAAAGTGAACCAACCCCTTGGACTGCTCCGAAAAACACCATCGGATTTCAAAGTAGCTCGGTCTAATTCAAAAATTTCACCTAATTGGGCGCGTCTAGCATATTTTTTCACAGTAGCAGGATCACTATAACTGACTCCATTGAGTTCGCCACCATAGAACTCGACAGTTACACCTACTTGTTCGACACTATACTTGGATTCTGCCCTTCTAAAAGGAACATCGGCTCTCACAATTCCGTCTCCGTCTACCAAAACTACGGGGAATGTTTCAAAAAAAGTGGGCATACGACGTACAAAAAGCTCGCGGCCTTCTTTATCTCTAAAGATGGGGTGTCCTAACCATCCAACAGCTATTCCATCCCCGCTGTCCATTGAGCCGGCTCTGAATAATCCCCCTTTTGCCGGATTATTACCAATGTAATCATAAAAAGCTAATTTTTCGGGGATTTTAGACCAAGCTTCCGAAAAACTCAGATTTTCAGCTAGTCCTGTGCCAACTCTTCGATATATTTCTTGCTGGAAGTATCCCTGATCCCACTGATAACGAGTGGGGCCAAATAATTCGATTGGGGTAGTTGCTGAACCATACCACATAGTTCCAGCAACTACGAAAGCTGCGAAAAAAACAGCAGCGATACTGCTGGAAAGTACAGTTTCAATATTGCCCATACGTAATCCTTTGTATAGACGTTGAGGCGGACGGACACTAAGATGAAATAAACCCGCTAATATGCCCAATGTACCCGCTGCAATATGATGAGAGGCTATTCCTCCCGAAACAAAAGGATCAAAACCTTCTGCGCCCCATGCTGGATTTACAGATTGTACTTTTCCAGTTAGCCCATAAGGATCGGACACCCATATTCCAGGACCATACAAGCCTGTTACATGAAATGCGCCAAAGCCAAAGCAAGCCAACCCTGAGAGAAATAAATGAATTCCAAAGATCTTGGGCAAATCCAAAGAGGGTTTTCCGGTACGTTCATCAGAGAATATTTCTAGATCCCAATACACCCAATGCCAGATAGCTGCCAAGAAGCACAAACCAGAAAACACAATATGTGCCCCTGCCACACCTTCGTAACTCCAAATACCCGGATTCGGTATGGTTCCTCCTGAAATACTCCACCCACCCCATGAATTGGTTATTCCTAAACGAGTCATAAAGGGTATAACGAACATACCCTGTCTCCACATTGGATCAAGAACCGGGTCAGAAGGATCAAAAACTGCTAATTCGTATAGAGCCATCGAGCCGGCCCAACCAGAAACTAGAGCTGTATGCATTATATGGACAGAAAGCAACCGACCGGGATCATTCAATACGACAGTATGAACACGATACCAAGGTAAACCCATGGAAATACCCCTTTTTTATCAAATATCAAAGAAAAATGGACACTATGTAACTTTATCGCATTGGAAAAGACTATACTATGTTATGTACCTAACCTTTTCAGTAGATTTTGTATAAGAAAGGGTTAAGATTTATTTCGTTCCATTGAAAATAACGGAACAATTTTGTTCGTAAGAACAAAGAGAAGCAGATCTATTCTATACTCGATAAGTACCAATACGCAATGGGGGTTGGGCCCTCTTTTTTTGTAGAATGAATGCGTAGATACTTGTTTATCATTCATAATGATCGACCCGCTCGTGAAAATTCTTTATTCATTCTGTCTTCTTCCGAAAATCTTCACCCAATCCATGTATCCAAATTTATGTTTAAAATAGAATAAACAGAAAAAAAATGAAGACAATAAATTCATTGGTACGTTTCCATATTAAAGTGAAGTATAGTACTTAACTTTTTTCTTTAATTTAATGCCCGTTGGTGTTCCAAAAGTACCTTTTCGGAATCCTGGAGAGGAAGACGCAGTTTGGGTTGACGTATAGTGCGGCTTGTCAGATATATTAGGTCATATGGGGTTTACCCGTTGTCTCCACCGATCGGGATATCCTCCGTTTCGCCCAAGAAATATTGATTGAACCATCAATTATTCGGAGCGTGAAGTGCAATTAGATCAATTTATATTGGGGATCAATATTATTAAGAATTTATGGTTAACTTGTAACGATAAAATAAAGTATCCAGGCTCCGTTCAGAAAATATCAAATTGGTAATCTATATGATTACTATTTGTATCATAAACATTTTTTATTTATATTTAATTTATGCTTTCTATATATTATTAGGAGTGATCTCAAATTGCCATTCAATGGCATGGAATAATAAGATGAATACATGGAATAATTTGAGAGAAAGCATGAAATGAAACATAAAAAAAAAAAAAAAGAAGCGGTACTGAGATAATTTGCCCTATATGTGCAAATAGAATTTGGACAAATCTTTACCCGGAGTAGAACACGAACCTAAAAGAATTGAAAGGGCCCATTCAAGAACAAGAAAATGACATCGTGATTTGAATTTCGATGAAATAATACATCAATGAGAGGTTAGTTTAATAAGTTCAATAATTTTTTTTGATAAGGAAGAGAAAGGGAACCAAAACTCATGTTTTTGAAAAATCGAAGAAAAGCCCTTCTTTAAAAAAAGAAAAACCTGTTACAAAAAATAAATTAAAGACTAGAATTGATACATTGATTGATTTTTTTTCGCAATTTTTTGAACCGTATGCATCCAAAGGTGCACGTACGGTTCCTAAGGGATACAATTTTGTCCTAATCAACCGACTTCATCGAGAAAGATTACTTTTTTTAGGCCAAGAAGTTGATAGCGAGATCTCCAATCAACTTGTGGGTCTCATGGTATATCTCAGTATAGAAGATAATACTAGGGATTTTTATTTGTTTATAAACTCTCCCGGCGGATGGGTAATACCAGGAATAGCCATTTATGATACTATGCAATTTGTGCCACCCGATGTACATACAATATGCATGGGATTAGCTGCTTCAATGGGATCTTTCATTCTGGTTGGAGGAGAAATTACCAAACGTCTAGCATTCCCTCACGCTTGGCGCCAATGAGTTAAAAAAAAAAAAGACTATGCCTTCGCCATATCGAATATAAATAATCGAATTAGGAAAAATTAAGTAATAATAGCATGGCACTTTGAGTTCGATATGAACAAACCATTATTGTTTTTTATAACATGAGATTTTGTATCGAGATAGTAGTATGAAATAACCTTTATTTGTGATTTTATCTTATGTGTCGGGAGGACATTTTAGCGTCACAAATCATTTTTTCCTTATTTGATCATATCAGAAAGACACTTTGGGATTGCCAAATCACAAACTAGATAAATATATAAATATCTAATATAAAGCAACAGAACCATCGTAGTATTTTTTTACTCTTATGAAAAGAAGGATGGCAAATGGATTATTCAACGATCTGGCTGGATCGGATAGATTCTATTTCTTCCCCTCTTCTCTGGAGGAGGGGGTTAGTAAATTCCATTGCAGAGCCGTATGCAATGCACAAAAGGTGCCTGTACGGTTGTTCAATTCTCTATTTTTTCTTCTTTTTTTATCCCTTTAATTTAAATCCCATCATGCGAGATAGAAGAACCATTCATGATGTTATCTCAATATCATCAGGGTTATGATTCACCAACCTGCTAGTTCTTTTTATGAGGCACAGGCAGGAGAATTTATCCTGGAAGCGGAAGAACTGCTGAAACTTCGCGAAAACCTCACAAAAGTTTATGTACAAAGAACAGGCAACCCTTTATGGGTTATATCCGAAGACATGGAAAGAGATGTTTTTATGTCGGCAACAGAAGCCCAAGCCCATGGCATTGTTGATCTTGTAGCGGTTGAAAATGAAAATACTTCGGATTTCGTATAAATCCATGATTCCGTTTTATTTTCAACCATAATTCGAATTTTACACGATTTGATATCTTATATTGAATCGAAATAATTAATAATCATCAATCATAAATCAGGTTAAGATCGATCTAAACCAACCCATTCTATAAATATAATTTTATATATCCGACATGCCAACTATTAAACAACTTATTAGAAACACAAGACAGCCAATAAAAAATGTCACGAAATCCCCCGCTCTTCGAGGATGTCCTCAGCGTCGAGGAACATGTACTAGGGTGTATGTGCGACTCGTTCAGATCATGAGCTCGAGCAAATGAGACAATTTTTCCAGTATCAATGATTAATACCAATGAATAGATAGAGTAAAAGAACGCCATTTACTATCTAAAATGGGGATATATTATATACCCTTATTGTTTCTTGTATATTGTGTATGGAATTTATGGTTTTCATTGGTGCAAATCCAACCACCTCAATTTGAGATGAGAAGCAATTCTCCATTGGTAGCAAAGGGTTATCCATTAAGCGGAGGAAATGGTATTATAAGGATAAGAAGCAAAACAAAAAGGTTATGCCCATATTCTTGAAAGAACGGACTAACAGGGTCAGCTACCTAGCCAACTTTCATAATGAAATGCCGTCACTGTATGGATAGCTCTTATTGTGAAAAGGCCTATTACTGTATAATTAATGGGTAGAGCCAAAGAATGTTAACTATACAAGTTAACAATACCATTTGATTAAATGAGAGATGAGGCTCCGGCGCATAGAGAGGGCCTCACCGTTTAAGAAGTAACCATAGAAACGAAGGAACCCACTATTTTTTTGTATAGTATTTGGTAGAATTTCTTAGTTCCAGGTGAACCAAATGTCTGGCCTGGAAAGAATAAAAATAAAAAATAGTGGTTGGGAAGGTCATAGTAGCAAAAGCCATTGGAATTTATATTTTATATATCGGAATAATCCGTTTTGTTATTAACCGACCGGGGGGACAAATAATGACTGAAAGAAGAGAATTCAATTAGTTATTCATTAAAGTTTAATTTGATTCAATGACCAGAGTTAAACGAGGGTATACAGCTCGGAGACGTCGAACAAAAATTCGTGTATTTGCGTCAACCTTTAGAGGGGCTCATTCAAGACTTACGCGAACAATTACTCAACATAAAATGAGAGCTTTGGTTTCCTCTCAGCGAGATAGGGGCAGGCAAAAGAGAAATTTTCGTCGTTTGTGGATCACTCGGATAAATGCAGTAACTCGCGAGAATAAAGTATTCCATAGTTATAGTCGATTAATACACAATCTGTACAAGGGGCAATTGCTTCTTAATCGTAAAATACTTGCGCAAATAGCTATATCAAATAAGAATTGTCTTTACATGATTTCCAATAAAATCATAAAATAAAGGAAATTCTAAAGTAATATACAAGAATGATTGGACAAGAATTCCCCGGAGAATGAACTCCGGGAAGATAGAATAAACTAAATTGAGATAAAATTAAGATAAGAAAAGTAGTAGGAATGAACGAACATGCTTCAATAAAAAAATTGCTTATCCCCCCTTTTTTTTTTGTTTCTTATAAGACAAGAATTAAACCTGGATTCTGGGCCTTTTCGAGCAAAACATCCAATCCATTTGAGCTTGTGGAGTTTTGAGTCAATTGAGGAATATGCCTATTTATTTCTGGCTCTAGGACCCGCAGTTCTAGGGATCGACTCGGTTCTCTCAAATTGTTTCTCATTATTAAGAAAAGGTAACGAAGATAAAATACGAGCTTGTTTTATAGCAATAGTAATTAATCGTTGTTGTTTCAAGGTCAATTTATTTACCCGTCTAGATAATATTTTTCCTTGTTCACTAATAAATCGACTAATTAAACTCATGTTTCTATAATCAATTCGATCCCCCGAGACAATTGGGGGCAAACGCCGACGAAAAGAGAGCTTGGATTTACGAAAAGGTTGCTTAGATTTATCCATGGTTTATTCCTTATTTCTAAAATTCTATTTCTTTATTAATTTCAGATCCGGCCGAAGTAGGGTTTTATTTGTATAATTTAAATAGAATTTGTATTATATTATGATTATGTTATATGTTCTTCCTCTTTCTGCTCTTTGAGTTGGAATGGAAAGATTGCACATATGTTCCGTTCGATCTATTTCTTTATTTCCCCATGAATCGTATGCCTGTGACAATAACGACAAAATTTTCTCAATTCTAATCGACTGGGTGTATTGTGTCGATTCTTTTGAGTAATATATCTAGAAATACCCGGCGATTCTTTATTGACACCATTTCGGGCACAACAACAAGTACATTCCAAAATAACTATGACCCTTACATCTTTACCCTTGGCCATGAACCCCCTTTGGATTGACTTAACTTTTCTTTTTTCGATCTGAAAATAAAAAGAACAAAAAATTAATAGAAGTTACTAATTTGAAATTAATTTTCTAAAGATTTCATTGTAATTAATATTAATTAATATTAATTAATTGAATTAATTAAGAGTAATAATTAAAATTAAATAGATTGAAGATATATATTTTTTTTATTAAATTTTATTTAAATATCAATTATATATTATAATATTATATATAATTTTAAGTAATACAATTTTTTTCTAACTATCAATTATTCCTATACTAATACCAATATTTCATTTATGTATCTTCTTTACTGTGTTATGATTTCGTGGAGCCTCTCCTAGACTGGACCCGCATTTCTATTTATGTTTTTCCAAATCTAATTTTATTAGATCAACTTTTTGTTTGGGTTTAATACATTTTTTTTTTTTTTAATCACGTCACATAGAATTAAATCCCTAATTTTTTTATTTTTTTGCATATCAATAACTAGAATTAAAAAAAAGGAAATGACAAGGCGTCTGGGAATAAACGATTAATCTCTATCAATAGACCCGCTAAAGACCCAAACCATAGAGTACTTAGCACAGGTGCCGTGGAGAGATATGTTTTTATATCTCGCATTGAAAATCCTCCTTTTTATTGTTTATTGTAAAACATAGACATATATTATATATATGAGCAGATGTCGTAGTTCAAGATCATTTGTATTTATTTTTATGCAGAATTCTTAACTAAAATGGATATGTACAATGAACGAGTCAATGTTCTTGTCCTAAAAAAAAAAGCCTGAGTGTTAGTGTTATCGATAAATATTAATTTTTTTATGCGTTAGGTTTCAGATGTATATAATATAAATACAATATTTTAATATAAAAAATAAAGTATAAAATCAAGAAGAAAATAAAAATGTGGAAAACAAGACAAGGATTTTGTACAATGACATTGTAAAACAATTTTTAAAAGGGATGTAGCGCAGCTTGGTAGCGCGTTTGTTTTGGGTACAAAATGTCACGGGTTCAAATCCTGTCATCCCTACCTATTACTTCTACTAATGGGCAGTAACGGGAGATTACTCGAGATTGATTAAATTATAAAATTGGCTATATAATCTTTAATTTTTGCATACTATACTAGGTGTTTGCAAGATATTTTTGGGTACATAGAAATTCTTTTTTTTACAGTCGTACCCCCTGTCATAAGAAAGCGCTCTTAGTTCAGTTCGGTAGAACGCGGGTCTCCAAAACCCGATGTCGTAGGTTCAAATCCTATAGAGCGTGATGTTATGTCGAATCACATACAATAAAATAATTTAATAAACTTTAATTTGACCTCCTTTCAAGGAGTAGGAGGTCAATCAAAAAATATATTATTCAATCAAAGGTCTAATTGATCACCACGTCTGTATTGTAAATATGCAGTTACGAATAATCCTGCCAAAGTAATAGGAATTAGACCTAAAACGATTCCAAATAAAAAAACTTCAATCATTTCTATTTTTTGTTTGAGAGAATAAAAAGAGAGGTAAGATCTATCCCTAAATATTAATCTGAATTGTTCGCGAATCTCAATAACCGAGAATTGGCAATTCCCGCGCCCGCGGGACTATGGAAGACCTGGCATTTAAGAGAAATACTTATTTTTATAAATTGTTCATTCAATTTATTTCAAATAAGTCGTATCTTGTTCAAACCAATCAATAGAGCTGGGGTTATAGTTGAAGCAGCTAATAGAAAACCAAAATAACTAGTTATAGTAGACATGAAAGGGCTAAATTAGATATGTTCTTTTACTACATATGTTGATAAAACACTTACCTAAGTTTCAATTTTCCCAGATACGACAGTAAGAAAAACTATTGACAGTAGACAATATTAACTTAGTTCCATCTTAATTGATCAGTCATTATAGATAGCACTAAAAAAGATAGAATTACATAGTAGAAAAAATCGATTGCTCTGATGTGACATCAACCGGTCATGTGATTCCAAATCAACAGATTCATTGTGCAATTCGTGAGTTGAGTGAAAGTAATAAAAACTCTATCATATAACTAAAAAAAAAAATTCAGTCTAAAAAGAATAATTTGATTTTAAAATAATTTCAATTTGAATCATTTATTTTCAATAGGAGTTAATCCACTTTCTTTTCGATCGGACGGCCCAGGCCCGATACCCCCTTTTTATTTATTTCATTTCGGGTCCAACTCGATTTGAAGATGAGCAACTTCCAGTATCTTTTTAGCTTCTACACTCTGTCTTTCCATATCATAGAGTTCTATCTTTGTAATTCAGTCAAGAAATAACCTTGCTTTGGCAACAACGGTTGTTGCATCGCCAATATTCTGTAATTGATTGTTCTAACTATTTTCGGTTTTTTCATCAAACACACTATCATATAATAATCTATTTATTATTTATTGTATTATGTATTGTATGACCAACTAAGCTAAGTAAATGAAAGTATTCTAACAAAAAAATCTTTAACCATAAAAAGAGTTTATGAATTTTGCATATAATTGAATTGTGTAAATATGATAATATCTTTACATGAATTAGTTAAAACCCATGGATTCACACTTTCTCAAGATCTTGACTTTCTATCTCTATCTATTACGAAACCCATAATGGAAATCTTGAAATATTATAAATAATTTGAGGAATTTTATATTGTATTAATTTATTCCATAACATAAAGTTTATGCATATCCAAAGAACAAAAAGGGAAATGTAGCATTTCGGTACTAATTGAGACTGCGTTGCTGTGCCAGAGGAAGGATAGCTATACTGATTCGATA